ATTTTTGAGAGGGCGCATTGTGTTAGAATGGAGAGATTCTATGCATCGCATCTTTACCATTAGTTTATTTGTTATTAGCCTGTACCACTTGGGAAAAGCACCATCGCCCATTTTGACTTACAAATTTGGTAAGGAACTGAAAAAACCCTCAATCAAGAAAGCTGGGTTGGAGCTGGAGGATGAGGAGGAGTTAGAGGGTAAGGAGAAAAAAGAGAAAAATGAAGAAATAGAAAGAACTTCTAAAATGGATGAAAAAGAACAGGAGGTATTTTCCGAAGAAAATTATTCGGAAAGAGGAGATGATTCAAGAAAGATGGATGAAAGGGAAGAAATTGGAACAAATGGAAAAGAAAACAGAAAAGATGAATTCCACAAAAACGGAAGACCTTTTGAAACTTCTTATCCAGGTTGGGATGAGGAAAATATCAAATTAGAGTTATTTGAAGAAAAAATTCAAGATAAAAAGGATAAGGATCTCTTCGAGTTTAATAAAAAAGCTTTTCTAACCCTGCTATTTGATACTAAACGGTGGAATCGTCCGTTGCGATATATAGAAAATGATTGGTTTGAAGATGCTGTAAGAAATGAAATGTCACAATACTTTTTTCATACATGTCAAAGTGATGGGAAAGAAAGAATATCTTTTACATATCCACCCAGTTTGTCAATCTTTTTGGAAATGATAAAAAAAAAGATATCCCGGTTCACAACAGAAAAACTTTCCCACAATGAATTGTATAATAATTGGATTTTGACTAATGAACAAAAAAAAAACAACCTAAGCAATAAAATCTTAAAAGGGGCCGAAGCTCTAGATAAGGGATTTATTGCTATGAATGTACTCGAAAAAAGGATTCGATTATGTAATGATGAGATTCAAGATGATGGGATTCAAAAAATATACTTACCAGAAATATATGATCCACTATTAAAAGGACCATATCGCGGACGAATCAAAGAAAGTTTTTTACTCCCAAAAACTCCTGTACTCCCACTCCCAGAAACTCCTGTACTCCCAGAAACTCCTGTAAAAGATCACATTTCGATAAATAAGATTCATGGTCTACTTCTCACTCCTAATTATCCTAAATTTGAACAAAAAGAAGATCTATTTAGTATCAAACCATTACCAACTGAAATTTGTTTTTTTTTGTTGAACTTAATCAATCAATTTTATGAAAAATCAACATTCAAATTGGAAGATCAGATGAGAATTTTGAAAGTTTTAGTCGATGCAGTTAGAATTGATCCGAAGGATGAAACAATTGTAAATGGAAAAGGATCCGTTGGAATAAAAGAAATCAGTAAAAAAGTCCCAAAATGGTCATACAGATTAAGAGACGAGTCGGAACTAGCGCCGGAAGAAGAGCATTTTCAAATTCATACGAGAGAGGGCAAATACGTAGTGATTTATGTTGAGGAGAATCTAAAGGATACAGAGACTGATAATGCCGAAGAGACTGATAATATCAAAGAGACTGATAATGCCAAAGAGACTGATAATGCCAAAAAGACTCAAAATACGAAAAAGACTCAAAATAACAAAGAAACGAAAAAAAAAAAAATGAAGAAAGAAGAGGAAGAGGAAGATAAAAAGGAAGATTATGTGGTACGTTATCGGAAAAGATCAGATTTTGGACGAGAACTAATCAGAGGATCCATGCGTGCTCAAAGACGTAAAACAGTCACCTGGAGAATGTTCTTGCAACTACAGGCGCACTCTCCACTGTTTATAGACAGAACAGCTAGATTCCCCTATTTCAATTTCATTTTCAATTCGAATCTCAAGCCACCGAAAATCTTTTTTTTTATTTTTAATAAATGGATGTGGAAAAAAAAAAAGGCAGAATTCGAAATTTCAGATTCTACAAAAGAAAAGATAAAAGAAGGGAAAAAAAAAGAAGAGTTTAAAATAGAAGAAGACGATGAAGCAACACTTCTAGCAAGGTCAGAAGCCTGGGACCTCTATTCCCTTTACTATGGTCAAGCAATAAGAGGTGTGATATTACTAATCCAATCTTTTTTTAGAAAAAGGATTCTATTCCCTTCATTGATAATAGCTAAAAACGTCCTTCGTATGCTCTTATTTGAACCTCCTGAATGGTCGGAAGATTTTGAAGATTTGAATAAGGAAATGTATATTATATGTACCCATGATGGAACGATACCAGAAGCAGAAGGTGAATTTCCGGAAAACTGGATAACAGACGGTCTTCAAATAAAGATCCTATTTCCTTTTCGTCTGAAGCCTTGGCACAAAGATAAAGATGCAATGAAAAAAGAAGTGCAAGAAGAGCGTTATTGCTTTTTAACAGTTTTTGGAAAGGAAGCTGAAGTGCCCTTTGGTTCTCCCCGAAAGCAACCTTCTCAGTTTAGGTCCATTTGGAAACAACTAAGAAAAATGAAAAAATTGAAAAGGAATCGGTTTCTAGTTTTATTAAACGAAAGAATCAAATTCTTTCTAACTGTCTCAAAAGAAAGAATGAAATGGGTCATCAAAAATATTCCACTTATAAAAAAAAAAATAAAAGAACTTTCAAAAAAAAATCCAACTTCATTCTTTATAAAGAAAGAAACAAAAATATATATATATAAAAAGAGAAAAGAAGAAGATTCAGAACCTCTGACCTATCAAAAAGCTCTTCGGCTATTGCCTAGACGGCGCATTCCCGATCACGTTTTGATTCAGATGAGAAGTAAATTGATACAAATAAAAAAAATAGAATTAAATGCTATAACGGAGAGATTGATAAATCGAAAAGAAAAAATGAAAAAAATGAAAAAAAATAAGAAAAAGAGATCTCGAATTCCAAGTATAAATATGAATGGTAAAAGATTAGAATTACAAACAAATATTTGGGAAATATTCAAAATATTAAAAAGAATAAAGGAGCGATTAAAACGAAAATCACGTCGTCTTAGAAAACTTTTCATTGAAAGGTTATTTATAGATCATTTTTTATATGTTATTAAATATGTTATTAATGCCCTTAGCATCAATGTAAAGTTTTTTCTTGAATCAATGAAAAGGATTATTGAGGATAAAGAAAATCGAGAAATAATTCGTAAAACAAAGAATAGAATGCTTCGTCTTTTTTCAACCGTAACTGATCCGAGTTCAAAGCTATTTCGTGACGTAACTCTCTTGTCACAAGCATATGTATTTTTCAGATTATCACAAACCCCGGTTATTAACTTCTATAAGTTAAGATCCGATTTTCAATATCATGGAACATCTCTTTTTCTTAAAAAGAAAATAAAGGATTATTTTGTTGGAATACAAGGAATATTCAATTCCGAATTAAGATATAAGACCCCTGGTGATTCTATAATGAATCAATGGAAAAATTGGTTAAGGAGTCATCATCAATATAATTTATCTGAGATTGGATGGTCTAAATTAGTACCAAAAAAAAAATGGAGAAAGAAAATCAAGCGACACCTTAGAAAGAGAATCAATCAACACCTTAGAAAGAGAAAGAAAATCAATCAACACCTTAGAAAAAAAAAAAAAAAAACGAATCAGGACTTCTTAAGAGAATTAGTACAAAAAAATACTTTAAAAAAGAAAATATATAAATATGATCTTTTATCGTATATATATAATATATATACGGCTAAGGGGGACTATGGATATAAATCATCATTAGAAGCAAATAAAATGATTTTTTCCAATTACAACACACATGAAGACAAACCTTTTGATATACCGAAGAATATTCTTCTCAATAATTATGGAGTAAAAAATGAGATTTTGATTCCAGATATAGAAAAAGCTCTAGATAGAAAAAATTTGGATTGTAGAATTCTGAATTCCATATCCAATCGGGAACCTTGCTTCTTCCCAAAATTATTCATTTTGTATAATATGTATATAAGTAAACCGTGGGTCATACCGATAAAATCACTTCTTTTAGATTTAGATTTGAATGTAAATCAAAATGTTGGTGAAAAGAAAGATAAAGTCATATCATCGAATGAAAACGAATCGAAAGTTGGAGAAAAATCTGCAAGATCGAAAATGAAAGGGGACAGAAAGAAAATGAAAGGGGACAGAAAGAAAAAGAAACCCGAGTACAAGAGACCACCAGAAGTCAAGGCTTTGCTTCTGCCGTTAAAGGCTTTGCGTTGGCAATGGAAAGGGGGGGGGGAAGAATCTGTAACTGAAAAACTAATCGAAAAGATCGAACTAATTTCTCTCTTCTTTAAACAGGCAGATCCAGGAAGGCTTTGTATATCCTGTATGAAAAGCAGAGATTTGGATTTAAGGCATTTTCGCAAGCCTAAAATGTCGGAACTGATAAAAACAGGAATATTGATTATCGAACCAGTTCCTGTGGTTCTGTCTATAAATAGGGGTGGAAAATTGATTATGTATCAAACCGTAGCAATTTCATTGATTCATAAGAGTCAAAACCCAATTTATCAAAGATATCCAGAAAGAGGCTATGTTGATAAAAAGAATTCTGGTAAATCTGTTCCAAGATATCAAAAGATGACTGAAAATAAAGACAAAAATCATTCTGATTTTTGTGTTCCTGAAAATATTTTATGCTCTAGACGTCGTAGAGAGTTGCGAATTCTCACCTGTTTCAATTCTAGAAATAGAAAAAGTATGCATGAAAATACGATATATGACAACGGGAATAGGGTAAAAAAAGATTGTCAGGTTTTTTCTAAAAACAAGGATCTTGATCGAGATAAAAAGAAACTAATTAAATTAAAGTTCTTTCTTTGGCCAAATTATCGATTAGAAGATTTAGCCTGTATGAATCGTTATTGGTTTAATACCAATAATAGCATCCATTTCAGCATGATAAGGATACGTATGTATCCACAATTGAAAAATTGATTAATCATATATTTTCTTTTTTATTTCATTTCACGTGCCCTATCTCGGATGCGAAGACAAAGAGATGCAAATGTGCATCTCCTTGTCTTTCATTTTTTTCTGAAACATGATACTAATTTCAATGAACTATCCATTCGATCTAGAAATGAACCAACAAAATCTTTATATTTTATCTATTCGCCGATTAAAAATAAAATTGTATTGATTAATAATTCAAATTTATTTTATTTGAAAAAAAAAAAAGAAAGAATCAGGACTTCTTAACAAAATTAAGATTATTATATATACCAAATTCCAATCAAAATAAGTGGCATTCTTATTTTATTACTGATCAATAACAATATATATCAATAAAGGGGGGCTTCCATTTTATGGCAAAAAACGCATATATACCGCTTATTTCACAAGAAAAAAGAAAAGAAAGCCCGGGGTCTGTTGAATTTCAAGTATTCGGTTTCACAAATAGGATACGAAGACTTACTTCACATTTAGAATTCCACAGAAAAGACTATTTATCTCAAAGGGGCCTACGTAAAATTCTGGGAAAACGACAACGACTCCTGTCTTATTTGTCAAAGAAAAATAAAATACATTATAAAAAATTAATTAATCAATTGGATATTCCAGAGTCAAAAACTCGTTAATTTCAAGAGTCATTTTTTAATTATTTGATTTATTAGATCTTGAATTTTGATGAACTTTTTTTTTTTTCGTTTTAAGCAATTGATGGAAGAAAAAGTTGAGAAAAAATCTATGAATGTCCCAGCTACAAGAAAAGACCTCATGATAGTGAATATGGGTCCCCACCATCCATCAATGCACGGTGTTCTTCGACTCATTGTAACTCTAGATGGTGAAGATGTTATTGACTGTGAACCAATATTGGGTTATTTACACAGAGGGATGGAAAAAATTGCGGAAAACCGAACAATTATACAATATCTGCCTTATGTAACACGCTGGGATTATTTAGCTACTATGTTCACAGAAGCAATAACCGTAAATGGACCGGAGCAGTTAGGAAATATTCAAGTACCAAAAAGAGCCAGCTACATCAGGGTAATTATGTTGGAGTTGAGTCGTATAGCCTCTCACCTGCTATGGCTTGGACCTTTTATGGCGGATATTGGTGCACAAACCCCCTTCTTCTATATTTTCAGAGAAAGAGAATTTATTTATGATTTATTCGAGGCTGCCACCGGTATGAGAATGATGCATAATTATTTTCGTATCGGGGGAGTAGCGGCCGATTTACCTCATGGCTGGATAGATAAATGTTTGGATTTCTGTGATTTTTTTTTAACAGGGGTTGTTGAATATCAAAAACTTATTACGCGAAATCCCATTTTTTTAGAACGGGTTGAGGGAGTAGGCATTATTGGTGGAGAAGAGGTAATAAATTGGGGTTTATCAGGACCAATGCTGCGAGCTTCTGGAATACAATGGGATCTTCGTAAAGTTGATCATTATGAATGTTACGGGGAAGTTGATTGGGAAGTTCAATGGCAAAAAGAAGGAGATTCTTTAGCTCGTTATTTAGTCCGAATTGCTGAAATGACGGAATCTGTAAAAATTATTCAGCGGGCTCTGGAAGGAATTCCGGGGGGTCCATATGAGAATTTAGAAATCCGATGCTTTGATAGAGAAATGGATCCAGGCTGGAATGATTTTGAATATGGATTCATTAGTAAAAAACCTTCTCCTACTTTTGAATTGCCGAAACAAGAACTTTATGTGAGAGTTGAAGCCCCAAAGGGAGAATTAGGAATTTTTCTAATAGGAGATCAGAATGGTTTTCCTTGGAGATGGAAAATTCGTCCACCAGGTTTTATTAATTTGCAAATTCTTCCTCAGTTAGTTAAAAGAATGAAATTGGCCGATATTATGACGATACTAGGTAGCATAGATATCATTATGGGAGAAGTTGATCGTTGAAATGATAACTGATATAACAGAAGGACAAGATATCAATTCTTTTTCCAGATTGGAGTCTTTAAAAGAGGTTTATGGAGTTATATGGGGACTTTTCCCTATTTTGACTCTTGTATTGGGAATCACACTAGGTGTACTGGTAATTGTATGGCTCGAAAGAGAAATAGCCTCAGGGATACAACAGCGTATTGGACCTGAGTACGCCGGTCCTTTGGGAATTCTTCAATCTCTGGCAGATGGGACAAAACTACTTTTCAAAGAGAATCTATTTCCATCTAGGGGAGATACCCGTTTATTCAGTATCGGACCATCCCTATCAGTCATATCAATTCTACTAAGCTATTCGGTAATTCCTTTTGGCTATAACTTTGTTTTAGTTGATCTAAATATAGGTGTTTTTTTATGGATTGCTATTTCGAGTATTGCTCCCATTGGACTTCTTATGTCAGGATATGGGTCAAATAATAAATATTCCTTTTTGGGTGGTTTACGAGCTGCTGCTCAATCGATTAGTTATGAAATACCATTAACTCTATGTGTGTTATCAATATCTCTACGTGCGATTCGCTGAGACGGAAATTTTTCCATATTCCTTTCTTTCCTGGAAAGAGAGAAAATCAATTGAATAGATATTCTCATCCTTTTATTCATTGTTTGGAATTTGGATTGATGAACTCAATCAGATAGTTATATGAGTGAAATAAAACAGCCCCCGTCTAATTTCAATTTAGATATATATATCTATTCAAATTCATATACAAATTCAATTAGAATTATAATGTATATAATTAATATACTATGATTGGAATTTGCAGTAAAAAAATGAAGTCTCATTTTCTATGTATAAGAATTGAAGGGAAAAAAGAAAAAAAAATTAGAAGCGGCAAGGCCGTTTACCCCAAGATCGGTTTCCTATCTTGAAGCGGGCTCAAAAAACCAACCCCATTAAGTTTTCACTACCCTTTGTATGATATGAATTACCATGCACATATTAACATAAGCGGGGTTGATCAAAAATGAGTGGATGGTTAGAAGCACCAAGATACGCAAAGGATTAGTAATAGAGATTATGAAAATTATACAAAAAAGCATTTCCGCATAATTCTTAAGATATCTAATAATAATTTAATAGAACATAATAGAAAAAGAATAATAATTGGGACTTGAAGTTAGTAGAAAGAATCAGGCAGTACTCCCCACAATTCCAATCCAGAGTATGCTCCTATCCACCAATTAAATAAATGGCTATCAGAAACGAATTAATCCTTTACTTTTTTTTCTTTATTTTTATAAGAAAAGTCCCCTTTTGACCAGAAAGAAGACTAGCAACGAAAAAATAGAAAGAATAATACAAATAAAAAAAAAAAAAAGGGGGGGGGAGGGGGTTCCTATTTTTTTTTTATTCTTTCTTGTATCCATATTTCTGGAAATAGAATTTATCTCATAATTTCAAAATTAATGGAATGTCTAATTCTTTTTCGTTATAGAAAAGGATGGGTTGTGGATATTTCTACAAGGAATATTTTGTTGAAAAATGAAGTTATTACTCAAAAGATTTCAATTATTAAAGGATGAGATCAATTCAGAAGTACCTTTCTTATTATCTTATTATATAGTTATATATTTATTATAACAGACAGAATTGAATTGGTCGAATTCAGGACCGTATAAAAAATGAGTATCCTATCTATCCTAAAGACATATCAAGAAAAAAGATTGGCCCGGTCCTTAGATTTACTTATGGCCTTCGAGGAGCCGTATGAGGTGAAAATCTCATGTACGGTTCTGTAATAGCGATGGGAACAGTAATGTTATCACCGACTATCATTCTCTAACAGCTCAAGTACAGTTGATATCGTTGGTACACAATCAAAATATGGTTTTTGGGGGTGGAATTTGTGGCGGCAACCCATAGGGTTTATTGTTTTTATGATTTCTTCCCTAGCGGAATGTGAGAGATTACCTTTTGATTTACCAGAGGCAGAAGAAGAATTAGTAGCAGGTTATCAAACCGAATATTCGGGTATCAAATTTGGTTTATTTTACGTTGCTTCTTATTTAAACCTATTAGTTTCTTCATTATTTGTAACAGTTCTTTACTTGGGCGGTTGGAATATCTCTATGCCGTACATATTTGTTTCGGATTTTTTTGAAATAAATGAAATAAATAAAGTATGTGAAATTTGTGAAACGACAATTTGTATCTTTATTACATTAGCAAAAACTTATTTGTTCTTGTTCATTTCTATCACAACAAGATGGACTTTACCTAGGCTAAGAATGGACCAACTATTAAATCTTGGATGGAAATTTCTTTTACCTATCTCTCTCGGCAATCTATTATTAACAACTTCGTCCCAACTTCTTTCCTTGTAAAAGAATATTTAATAACTTGTCTCAAATTAAACAAGAGAAAAAAAAAAATCCAATTTTTTTTTGTAGATATTCACGATATGTTCCTTATGGTAACTGGGCTCATGAATTATGGTCAACAAACAGTACGAGCTGCAAGGTACATTGGTCAAAGTTTCATGATTACCTTATCCCACGCAAACCGTTTACCCGTAACTATTCAATATCCTTATGAAAAATTAATCACATTGGAGCGTTTCCGCGGTCGAATCCATTTTGAATTTGATAAATGCATTGCTTGTGAAGTATGTGTTCGTGTATGTCCTATAGATCTACCCGTTGTTGATTGGAAACTAGAAACTAATATTCGAAAGAAACGATTGCTTAATTACAGTATTGATTTCGGGATCTGTATATTTTGTGGTAACTGCGTTGAGTATTGTCCAACAAATTGTTTATCAATGACTGAAGAATATGAACTTTCTGCTTATGATCGACATGAATTGAATTATAATCAAATTGCTTTGGGACGTTTACCAGTGTCAGTAATTAACGATTATACAATTCGAACAATTTTAAATTTGTCCCAACTCAAAAAAATTTGAAAATCTCCTTAACTCATAAAAAGGACAAAATAGAAAAATTTATATTCTAAAAATATATATAGAAAATAATATTCTATTTAGATTTAGAATAGAATTAATTCGAAATAGAATCTAATTAATCCAAAAAATTTTTAAAATAATAATATTTTTTTTTTTTTATTTTTTTCTAAAAAATAAAAAAAAAAATAGAATATATATATTTTAATATTAAGTTAAGAAAAAAAAACAAGAATAAAAAATGAAATTCCCGTTAAGAAATTAAGAAAAAAAGTAACACAAAAAATAAAAAAAATAAAAGATAAGAAGAAATTCGTCCACCCCCTATATATTTAAAAGCCTCTCCCATAAAAAAACTTGTAATACCTACTCCATTCGTAATTCCATCAATTATTCGCCTATCTAAAATATTATTTATTTTAGCCAATTTTTTTATGTTCTTATTTAATGCTATTCCAATAAAAGCATCCATATAACCACGATTATAGGACCAATTATATATTCTATTCGTTATTTTTTCTCTCATAATATTATTAAAAACGTTATTCAGAAAATTTTTAGAAACTAAATTGATTAAGTTAAAATTCTGGATAGATGAATAAACAGGCTTATATAAAAAAGACGCTATAACTATTCCGAAATAAGCTAAACTGACCGAAAAACTTGCATTTTTCAGAAATTCATATGAATCCAAAGAATTCTTTAAATTCTTATCTAAAAGATTGATAGATGGAATTAAGAATGTAGATAATATGTCGAAATCTATTTCTCCGTGATTAAAAGAAACTCCAAGGAACCCTACAAACAAAGTAAATAATACTAATACAAGCATAGAAAATAACATAGCATTGTCCGATTCATGAGGATAGGTTAAAATCTTTTTAGTATCAAAATCAGTAATAGTAAAAAAAGGACGTATTCTTTTTTTTTGAAGAAGACGAAGACACATCGAATTGATAGCAATATAAAAAAAAGAAGTACTTTCATTTTTTTTCATTGCTAATAACAGCAATAAATACACTTTCTTTTTAATTATTTTTTTACCTTCTTTACCCCATAAGGAGATTGAAAAGAATAAATTATTTTTTTTTCCATTCAAATTTTGAAAAAAAATGTTTAAATGTCCTTCAAAAATAAGTAAATAGATCCTAAACATGTAAAATGCGGTTAATCCCGCGGTAAAATAAGCTATTATGGCAAAAATGGGTGAGTACAAAGAACTATCAGAAAGAATCTCATCTTTGGACCAAAAACAGGCAAAAGGAGGAATACCACAAAGAGAAAGTGTACCTGTTAAAAAAGCAATCTTTGTAATTGGAACATTTTTTGTTAAACCGCCCATAAAAGCTATATTTTGACTTTTATTAGGAGAATAGCCAACAATCGGTTCGATTGAGTGGATAATTGATCCAGATCCTAAAAACAACAATGCTTTGGAATAAGCATGAGTAATTAAATGAAATAAGGCAGCTCGATAAGAACCCATACCTATAGCTAACATCATATAACCCAATTGAGACATTGTAGAATAAGCCAACCCCCTTTTTATATCTTTTTGAGCAAGAGCTAAAGTAGCTCCTAAGAGAACTGTTATTATACCTACCAAGGCTATTAGATTCATTATATAAGGTGCGTACATGAAAAGAGGAAGAAGACGGGCTACAAGAAAGATTCCCGCTGCTACCATAGTAGCGGCATGTATAAGAGCAGAAATGGGAGTCGGTCCTTCCATAGCATCCGCTAACCATACATGAAGGGGAAATTGGGCAGATTTTGCAATCGGACCAACAAATAGCAAGAAAGCACATAAAGTAAGAAATAAAAGATTAACCTCATTATTATTAATTAAATTATTTAAGATTTCAAATAAATCTTGAAATTCAAAACTTCCTGTTATCCAATAAAAACCTAAAATTCCTAATAATAAACCAAAATCTCCTACACGATTAGTTACAAATGCCTTTTGACAAGCAGTGGCTGCAAGAGGTCGCGTGAACCAAAAACCAATTAATAAATAAGAGCACATTCCAACCAATTCCCAAAAAATATAAATTTGTATGAAATTTGAACTAGTAACTAATCCTAACATTGAAGCATTGAAAAAACTCATATAAGCAAAAAATCTCAAATATCCTTGATCGTGAAACATATAATTGTCACTATAAATAAGAACCAATATTCCAACAGTAGTTATTAATATTAACATAATAGAAGTGAGTGAATCAATAAAATATCCAAATTCAAAAGAAAAATCATTATTAATAGTCCAAGACCAAACATATTGATAGATGAAATTGTTATTTATTTGTTGAATAATTAAATGAACTGCAAAAATCATAATTATACTTAACAATAAAATACTAGGAATAGCCAAAATACGACGAAGATCTTTTGTTACCGACGGAAAAAGTAGAAGTCCTACCCCTATAAATATCGGAACAGGAAGTGGAATGAAAGGTATGAGCCACGAATATTTATATATGTATTCCATAAAAAAAAATCCTCTATTATTGATAGTTTTATTAAGATATAAAAATTCTAAATGTAAATTCTTGTATTCTGTATTATATAATACAATAATTTACATTTAGAAAGAGAGTAGGAATAATTACAACAAAAACTAAAATTTTTTTGGATATGAAAAAAGTACACATAAAAAAAAAAACAGCTCATTTTTGAACTAATTGATCTATTTCGATTACAAAAGGAAAGGCATATATTTTTGAAATAAAAAACGTATTTTATTTTTTTGTAACGACATTCTTAATTTCTTTAATTTTTTCTATTTTATTTAGAAAAGGAATATAATAAATGTAAAATAGATCGATATAGCTTTTTTTTTTTAATATTATTTTTATATTAATATATTAAAGAACGATTCCGTTCGAACAATAGATGTCTTTCACATTCAATAATAGAAAAAAAAACTTAGGAAAATTTTTGAATGGCAGTCCCCAAAAAGCGTACTTCTATATCAAAAAAAAAGATTCGAAAAAATATTTGGAAAAAGAAAGGTTATTGGGCAGCAATGAAAGCTATTTCATTAGCAAAATCTCTTTCTCTGGGAAATTCTAAAAGTTTTTTTGTGCAAGATATACAAATATCGGAATAATTTGAATCAGCAGAATAGGAACAATGACCTAATTTTTTTTTCTGATTTTTGTTTTTTATAAATTTTCAAAATCTTATATAAGATATAAGAAAAAAATTTTTAAAATAATATATTTATAAAATATTATAAATTTTGATAATAAAAAAAAAGGATATAATAAAAATAGAAAAAAAAAAAAAGAAAGTATTTATCTTTCCTAGTATTTTTTGTTTTGAACTTTTCAATATTAAATTTAGTATAGAAATAAAAAAAAAAATAATTTTTTTTTGGATGGGATTTTTAGTTTTCCCATCCATGGAATAACAATAAAAAAAGATTTTTTTTTGAATCTAAAAAAAAAAATAACATAAAAAAAAAATACTCTCTCTTTTTTTTATTCAAAAATTTTATTTATTTGAATATTTAAAATTTCAGCTTTACTAAACAAATATTTTTTCTTTTCATTGTGATTTACTTCTTCAATCTTGACGATTGAATAAAAAAAGATTATTCTTTTTTCAAGAAAGCCGCTATGGTGAAACTGGTAGACACGCTGCTCTTAGGAAGCAGTGCTAGAGCATCTCGGTTCGAATCCGAGTAGCGGCATGGCATCTTATAAAAGAGTAAGTCCTATAAAAAATTAAATTTTTCATTTCCATTCCCGGTACTTTTTATTTTATATGATATTTTTAACTTTAGAACATATATTTACTCACATATCCTTTTCAGTTGTTTCAATTGTAATATCAATTCATATGATAACCTTATTAGTCAATGAAATCATAGGACTATATGATTCCTTAGAGAAGGGCACGAAAGTCACTTTTTTCTGCATAACCGGATTATTAATTACTCGGTGGATTTTTTCTAGACATTTACCATTAAGTAATTTATATGAATCATTAATCTTCCTCTCATGGAGTTTATCCATTTTTTATATGGTTCCTTATTTAAAAAAACTGAAAAACCAATTAAGTACAATAATTGCACCAAGTGTTATTTTTACCCAAGGCTTTGCTACTTCAGGTCTTTTAAGTGAAATGGGTCAACCCGCAATATTAGTACCCGCTCTCCAATCACACTGGTTAATGATGCACGTAAGTATGATGGTATTGAGCTATGCCACTCTTTTATGTGGATCATTACTGTCAGCAGCTCTTTTAGTGATTACATTTCAAAAAAAGATTAGGAATCCTAATCAAAGTCATAATTTTTTAAATGAGACCTTTTCCGTTGGTAAGATCAAATACATCAAGGAAAAAAAGAATGTTTTAGAAAACACTCCATTTGTTTCTTATATAAATTATTACCAATCCCAATTGATGAATCAATTGGATCGTTGGAGTTCTCGTATTATTAGTCTGGGGTTTACCCTTTTAACGATTGGTATTCTTTCAGGAGCAGTATGGGCTAATGAGGCATGGGGATCCTATTGGAATTGGGATCCAAAAGAAACTTGGGCATTTATTACTTGGATTATTTTTACAATCTATTTACATATTCGAAAAAAAAAAAAATGGGAAGGTGTAAATTCCGCAATTATTGCCTCTACCGGCTTTTTTATAATTTGGATATGTTACTTTGGGATCAATTTGTTAGGAATAGGACTGCACAGTTATGGCTCATTTACATCTAATTGATGGGATAAAAAACTTTAGGAATCTAAGCATAGGCAACATAGAATATATTATCTATTTAAAAAGTATATATATATATGAAAAGCCTTCAAATTCGTCGAGAACCCCTTAAATCCAAAAATTTAATGATTTTTGGGGTTCTCACAAACACCAGACACACCCGATTTCAATCCCAATTTCGTATAGTTAATTTAAGAGAGTTTAAATTAATAGAAAGAAAGATATCCCCCCCCTTTTTGTTGTTATTATACAACGGACACTATTCAAATTCAAAAAGGGGTATTTCCCTTTTTTTTATTGTTTGGTTTTATTCATGAAAACCATCTAGAAAAAGAAATTAGATAGAATAGCTTCAACCTTCTCAACTGAAAATGAAAAAACAAGATCCGGATAAATACCAATACCTATTACAGGTATAAGAATGGAAATCGAAACAAATAACTCTCTCGGTCCAGAATCCAAAAAATTATAATTTAATACATTAAGAATCTTGTAGCCATAGAACGTTTGTCGTAACATAGATAATGAATAAATAGGGGTTAATATCAATCCAATTGCCATTATAAAAGTAATTATTATTTTTGTCATTAAAAAATATTTTTGACTGGTAATTATTCCAAAAAAGACTATCAATTCTGCAACAAAACCACTCATGCCCGGTAATGCAAGAGAAGCCATTGATAAGATACTGAACATCGTGAATATCTTTGGAATTGAGATAGCCATTCCACCCATTTCTTCCAGATAAGGAAGACGTATTCTATCGTAACTCGTTCCCGCCAAGAAAAAAAGCGCAGCACCAATAAATCCGTGAGATATTATTTGTAAAAGGGATCCGTTGAGTCCCGTGTCGCTTAGGGAACCGATTCCTATAATTATGAAACCCATATGAGATATAGAAGAATAGGCTATTCTTTTTTTGAGATTTCGTTGACCAAGAGATGTTAAAGCTGCATAGATTATTTGCATTGTGCCTAATCCCATTAACCAGGGAGAAAATATGGAATGAGCGTGTGGTAATAATTCCATATTAATTCGAACCAACCCATATGCTCCCATTTTTAATAAGATTCCAGCTAAAAGCATACAAGTACTGTAATGCGCCTCTCCATGAGTGTCTGGTAACCACGTATGTAAGGGTAGAATCGGCGATTTGACAGCAAAAGCAATAAGAAATCCAAAATAAAATATTATTTCTAGTGTTCCTGAATACGATTGATTCAATAATGTTTCAAAATTTAATGTTGGTTCATTGGAACCATATAAACCAATACCTAAAACTCCCATTAATAAAAAAATAGAACTTCCTGCAGTGTACAAAATAAACTTTGTAGCTGAGTACAAACGCTTTTTACCACCCCACATGAATAAAAGTATATAAACGGGAATTAATTCTAATTCCCACATGACAAAAAAGAGTAAAATATCTTGAGAAGAGAATGATCCTATTTGACCGCTATACATTGCTAACATTAAGAAATAGAATAATCGGGATTCCCGAGTAACTGGCCAAGCCGCTAAAGTTGCTAAAGTGGTAATAAATGCCGTCAGTAAAATGGGTGCTATAGAGAGTCCATCTATTCCCAATCTCCAATAAAAATCAAAAAACTTGATCCATTTATAATTCTCTGCCAGTTGGATTAATGGATCGTCCAATTGGAAATGATAAGAGAATGCATAAGTCGTTAGAAGAAGTTCTATTAAAGAAATATAGATAGTATACCATCGAATTATTTTATTCCCTTTATGGGGCAATAAAAAGATTAAAGAACCCGCGTATATTGGAAAAACAACAATTATGGTTAACCAAGGAAAAAAATTCGTGGTAAAAATAAGATATGCTTGGGCCAAAAACCAGTACTCAATATATATTTTTTAATATATTGAGCACAAGTTTTTGTCAGTAAAAAAAAAAGAATCAACAGTATTAATGTTGTATTTTTGGTATATATCAATAAGCTATACCCATGCTTCGAGTTGTTTCATCTCCTAAATAAACTCGAACACTCAAAAAATCGGTTGGACAAGCGGATTCACATCTTTTACAACCGACACAATCTTCTGTTCTTGGAGCAGAAGCTATTTGCTTAGCTTTACATCCGTCCCAAGGTATCATTTCTAATACATCTGTGGGGCAGGCTCGAACACATTGAGTACACCCTATACACGTATCATAAATCTTTACTGAATGTGACATTGCATCTATTTTTTTTTTATCATCAATTTTCGATCTAGTAAATTATTAAATGAATCATATATTTATACACAAGATGAATCAATGATTTACTGTGATTTTTTTTCTAATCAATCTTATTTTTTTGCAACAATTCATATTCATAACAAAGGGCCAGTATACTTTTATTTCTTAAATTCTTGTAAACACGACGATATCTTATATCTCATACATCTTTGTTAGAATTAATTAATATTCTAATTTGAATATTTAATCTTAAAATTTCGGTTTTTATGATCAATTTATTTATTTAATAAATTAGATTGATTTATACGAATGGATTTTCTGTTACGATAAATTGATGAAAGAATAGCCAATCCAATAGCTGCTTCAGCAGCTGCAATAGCTATAACAAAAATTGCAAAAATATTTCCTTTTAATTGACGACTATCAAAAAAATCAGAAAATGTTACGAAATTCAAATTAACTGCATTCAATATAAGTTCAAGACACATAAGAGCTCTAACCAAATTTCGGCTCGTGATCAATCCATAGATACCGATAGAAAATAAATAGGCACTCAAAACAAGTACATATTCGATCATCATTGATCAACTCCTTATCAATTTGATTTTTTTTTTTAATATGAACAATAATTCAATAGATTCGAGTAACAAGAGAATATAGAAAACGAGGAAGAAATAGGTTAGAAAAACTATATATGAAAAATTTTTTCAAAAATAAATCTGTGTGAAAAGATAGAACAATTTTTTTGTTCTTTCTAGTTCTAAGGATTTTTTACTGGCGAGCTACGATAATTGCACCGATCAAAGCAATTAAAAGAATTATTGAAATAAATTCAAATGAAAGAAAAAAATCTGTTGATAAATGAATTCCAATTTGTTGACTATTATTTATTAAATCTTGTTCTATGATTTGATTTGACCTTGTAGTCCAAATAATCCCATACCACGCCGTATTAAGAATAATAGTTATTAGTGAGACAAAAATACTTGTACAAATAGAAAAAGTAATTCCGTCCCCAAAGTTCGAAAGATTCAAATCTTTGTAATAGTCTGAATCATTCATGAACATTACAGCAAATAGGATTAAAACATTTATAGCTCCCACGTAAATAAGGAGCTGTGCTGCAGCTACAAAGTTGGAATTTGCTAAAATATATAATAAAGATATAGAAACAAGAACCAATCCTAAAGAAAAGGCAGAATAAGTTGTACTGGAAAAGAATACCACTCCAAGACTTCCTAAAATAAGACTTGATCCCAAAAAAATTAAAAGAAAATCATGTATTGATTCGAGCAAATCCATTATATAAAAATGATAATATGGCTTAAATAAATAGAAATTTCATGACCTTGTTGATATGACCGGGAATTTCATTTTTTATTCTTGTTTTTTTTTCTTAACTTAATATTAAAATATATATATTCTATTTTTTTTTTTATTTTTTAGAAAAAAATAAAAAAAAAAAAATATTATTATTTTAAAAATTTTTTGGATTAATTAGATTCTATTTCGAATTAATTCTATTCTAAATCTAAATAGAATATTATTTTCTATATATATTTTTAGAATATAAATTTTTCTATTTTGTCCTTTTTATGAGTTAAGGAGATTTTCAAATTTTTTTGAGTTGGGACAAATTTAAAATTGTTCGAATTGTATAATCGTTAATTACTGACACTGGTAAACGTCCCAAAGCAATTTGATTATAATTCAATTCATGTCGATCATAAGCAGAAAGTTCATATTCTTCAGTCATTGATAAACAATTTGTTGGACAATACTCAACGCAGTTACCACAAAATATACAGATCCCGAAATCAATACTGTAATTAAGCAATCGTTTCTTTCGAATATTAGTTTCTAGTTTCCAATCAACAACGGGTAGATCTATAGGACATACACGAACACATACTTCACAAGCAATGCATTTATCAAATTCAAAATGGATTCGACCGCGGAAACGCTCCAATGTGATTAATTTTTCATAAGGATATTGAATAGTTACGGGTAAACGGTTTGCGTGGGATAAGGTAATCATGAAACTTTGACCAATGTACCTTGCAGCTCGTACTGTTTGTTGACCATAATTCATGAGCCCAGTTACCATAAGGAACATATCGTGAATATCTACAAAAAAAAATTGGATTTTTTTTTTTCTCTTGTTTAATTTGAGACAAGTTATTAAATATTCTTTTACAAGGAAAGAAGTTGGGACGAAGTTGTTAATAATAGATTGCCGAGAGAGATAGGTAAAAGAAATTTCCATCCAAGATTTAATAGTTGGTCCATTCTTAGCCTAGGTAAAGTCCATCTTGTTGTGATAGAAATGAACAAGAACAAATAAGTTTTTGCTAATGTAATAAAGATACAAATTGTCGTTTCACAAATTTCACATACTTTATTTATTTCATTTATTTCAAAAAAATCCGAAACAAATATGTACGGCATAGAGATATTCCAACCGCCCAAGTAAAGAACTGTTACAAATAATGAAGAAACTAATAGGTTTAAATAAGAAGCAACGTAAAATAAACCAAATTTGATACCCGAATATTCGGTTTGATAACCTGCTACTAATTCTTCTTCTGCCTCTGGTAAATCAAAAGGTAATCTCTCACATTCCGCTAGGGAAGAAATCATAAAAACAATAAACCCTATGGGTTGCCGCCACAAATTCCACCCCCAAAAACCATATTTTGATTGTGTACCAACGATATCAACTGTACTTGAGCTGTTAGAGAATGATAGTCGGTGATAACATTACTGTTCCCATCGCTATTACAGAACCGTACATGAGATTTTCACCTCATACGGCTCCTCGAAGGCCATAAGTAAATCTAAGGACCGGGCCAATCTTTTTTCTTGATATGTCTTTAGGATAGATAGGATACTCATTTTTTATACGGTCCTGAATTCGACCAATTCAATTCTGTCTGTTATAATAAATATATAACTATATAATAAGATAATAAGAAAGGTACTTCTGAATTGATCTCATCCTTTAATAATTGAAATCTTTTGAGTAATAACTTCATTTTTCAACAAAATATTCCTTGTAGAAATATCCACAACCCATCCTTTTCTATAACGAAAAAGAATTAGACATTCCATTAATTTTGAAATTATGAGATAAATTCTATTTCCAGAAATATGGATACAAGAAAGAATAAAAAAAAAATAGGAACCCCCTCCCCCCCCCTTTTTTTTTTTTTTATTTGTATTATTCTTTCTATTTTTTCGTTGCTAGTCTTCTTTCTGGTCAAAAGGGGACTTTTCTTATAAAAATAAAGAAAAAAAAGTAAAGGATTAATTCGTTTCTGATAGCCATTTATTTAATTGGTGGATAGGAGCATACTCTGGATTGGAATTGTGGGGAGTACTGCCTGATTCTTTCTACTAACTTCAAGTCCCAATTATTATTCTTTTTCTATTATGTTCTATTAAATTATTATTAGATATCTTAAGAATTATGCGGAAATGCTTTTTTGTATAATTTTCATAATCTCTATTACTAATCCTTTGCGTATCTTGGTGCTTCTAACCATCCACTCATTTTTGATCAACCCCGCTTATGTTAATATGTGCATGGTAATTCATATCATACAAAGGGTAGTGAAAACTTAATGGGGTTGGTTTTTTGAGCCCGCTTCAAGATAGGAAACCGATCTTGGGGTAAACGGCCTTGCCGCTTCTAATTTTTTTTTCTTTTTTCCCTTCAATTCTTATACATAGAAAATGAGACTTCATTTTTTTACTGCAAATTCCAATCATAGTATATTAATTATATACATTATAATTCTAATTGAATTTGTATATGAATTTGAATAGATATATATATCTAAATTGAAATTAGACGGGGGCTGTTTTATTTCACTCATATAACTATCTGATTGAGTTCATCAATCCAAATTCCAAACAATGAATAAAAGGATGAGAATATCTATTCAATTGATTTTCTCTCTTTCCAGGAAAGAAAGGAATATGGAAAAATTTCCGTCTCAGCGAATCGCACGTAGAGATATTGATAACACACATAGAGTTAATGGTATTTCATAACTAATCGATTGAGCAGCAGCTCGTAAACCACCCAAAAAGGAATATTTATTATTTGACCCATATCCTGACATAAGAAGTCCAATGGGAGCAATACTCGAAATAGCAATCCATAAAAAAACACCTATATTTAGATCAACTAAAACAAAGTTATAGCCAAAAGGAATTACCGAATAGCTTAGTAGAATTGATATGACTGATAGGGATGGTCCGATACTGAATAAACGGGTATCTCCCCTAGATGGAAATAGATTCTCTTTGAAAAGTAGTTTTGTCCCATCTGCCAGAGATTGAAGAATTCCCAAAGGACCGGCGTACTCAGGTCCAATACGCTGTTGTATCCCTGAGGCTATTTCTCTTTCGAGCCATACAATTACCAGTACACCTAGTGTGATTCCCAATACAAGAGTCAAAATAGGGAAAAGTCCCCATATAACTCCATAAACCTCTTTTAAAGACTCCAATCTGGAAAAAGAATTGATATCTTGTCCTTCTGTTATATCAGTTATCATTTCAACGATCAACTTCTCCCATAATGATATCTATGCTACCTAGTATCGTCATAATATCGGCCAATTTCATTCTTTTAACTAACTGAGGAAGAATTTGCAAATTAATAAAACCTGGTGGACGAATTTTCCATCTCCAAGGAAAACCATTCTGATCTCCTATTAGAAAAATTCCTAATTCTCCCTTTGGGGCTTCAACTCTCACATAAAGTTCTTGTTTCGGCAATTCAAAAGTAGGAGAAGGTTTTTTACTAATGAATCCATATTCAAAATCATTCCAGCCTGGATCCATTTCTCTATCAAAGCATCGGATTTCTAAATTCTCATATGGACCCCCCGGAATTCCTTCCAGAGCCCGCTGAATAATTTTTACAGATTCCGTCATTTCAGCAATTCGGACTAAATAACGAGCTAAAGAATCTCCTTCTTTTTGCCATTGAACTTCCCAATCAACTTCCCCGTAACATTCATAATGATCAACTTTACGAAGATCCCATTGTATTCCAGAAGCTCGCAGCATTGGTCCTGATAAACCCCAATTTATTACCTCTTCTCCACCAATAATGCCTACTCCCTCAACCCGTTCTAAAAAAATGGGATTTCGCGTAATAAGTTTTTGATATTCAACAACCCCTGTTAAAAAAAAATCACAGAAATCCAAACATTTATCTATCCAGCCATGAGGTAAATCGGCCGCTACTCCCCCGATACGAAAATAATTATGCATCATTCTCATACCGGTGGCAGCCTCGAATAAATCATAAATAAATTCTCTTTCTCTGAAAATATAGAAGAAGGGGGTTTGTGCACCAATATCCGCCATAAAAGGTCCAAGCCATAGCAGGTGAGAGGCTATACGACTCAACTCCAACATAATTACCCTGATGTAGCTGGCTCTTTTTGGTACTTGAATATTTCCTAACTGCTCCGGTCCATTTACGGTTATTGCTTCTGTGAACATAGTAGCTAAATAATCCCAGCGTGTTACATAAGGCAGATATTGTATAATTGTTCGGTTTTCCGCAATTTTTTCCATCCCTCTGTGTAAATAACCCAATATTGGTTCACAGTCAATAACATCTTCACCATCTAGAGTTACAATGAGTCGAAGAACACCGTGCATTGATGGATGGTGGGGACCCATATTCACTATCATGAGGTCTTTTCTTGTAGCTGGGACATTCATAGATTTTTTCTCAACTTTTTCTTCCATCAATTGCTTAAAACGAAAAAAAAAAAAGTTCATCAAAATTCAAGATCTAATAAATCAAATAATTAAAAAATGACTCTTGAAATTAACGAGTTTTTGACTCTGGAATATCCAATTGATTAATTAATTTTTTATAATGTATTTTATTTTTCTTTGACAAATAAGACAGGAGTCGTTGTCGTTTTCCCAGAATTTTACGTAGGCCCCTTTGAGATAAATAGTCTTTTCTGTGGAATTCTAAATGTGAAGTAAGTCTTCGTATCCTATTTGTGAAACCGAATACTTGAAATTCAACAGACCCCGGGCTTTCTTTTCTTTTTTCTTGTGAAATAAGCGGTATATATGCGTTTTTTGCCATAAAATGGAAGCCCCCCTTTATTGATATATATTGTTATTGATCAGTAATAAAATAAGAATGCCACTTATTTTGATTGGAATTTGGTATATATAATAATCTTAATTTTGTTAAGAAGTCCTGATTCTTTCTTTTTTTTTTTTCAAATAAAATAAATTTGAATTATTAATCAATACAATTTTATTTTTAATCGGCGAATAGATAAAATATAAAGATTTTGTTGGTTCATTTCTAGATCGAATGGATAGTTCATTGAAATTAGTATCATGTTTCAGAAAAAAATGAAAGACAAGGAGATGCACATTTGCATCTCTTTGTCTTCGCATCCGAGATAGGGCACGTGAAATGAAATAAAAAAGAAAATATATGATTAATCAATTTTTCAATTGTGGATACATACGTATCCTTATCATGCTGAAATGGATGCTATTATTGGTATTAAACCAATAACGATTCATACAGGCTAAATCTTCTAATCGATAATTTGGCCAAAGAAAGAACTTTAATTTAATTAGTTTCTTTTTATCTCGATCAAGATCCTTGTTTTTAGAAAAAACCTGACAATCTTTTTTTACCCTATTCCCGTTGTCATATATCGTATTTTCATGCATACTTTTTCTATTTCTAGAATTGAAACAGGTGAGAATTCGCAACTCTCTACGACGTCTAGAGCATAAAATATTTTCAGGAACACAAAAATCAGAATGATTTTTGTCTTTATTTTCAGTCATCTTTTGATATCTTGGAACAGATTTACCAGAATTCTTTTTATCAACATAGCCTCTTTCTGGATATCTTTGATAAATTGGGTTTTGACTCTTATGAATCAATGAAATTGCTACGGTTTGATACATAATCAATTTTCCACCCCTATTTATAGACAGAACCACAGGAACTGGTTCGATAATCAATATTCCTGTTTTTATCAGTTCCGACATTTTAGGCTTGCGAAAATGCCTTAAATCCAAATCTCTGCTTTTCATACAGGATATACAAAGCCTTCCTGGATCTGCCTGTTTAAAGAAGAGAGAAATTAGTTCGATCTTTTCGATTAGTTTTTCAGTTACAGATTCTTCCCCCCCCCCTTTCCATTGCCAACGCAAAGCCTTTAACGGCAGAAGCAAAGCCTTGACTTCTGGTGGTCTCTTGTACTCGGGTTTCTTTTTCTTTCTGTCCCCTTTCATTTTCTTTCTGTCCCCTTTCATTTTCGATCTTGCAGATTTTTCTCCAACTTTCGATTCGTTTTCATTCGATGATATGACTTTATCTTTCTTTTCACCAACATTTTGATTTACATTCAAATCTAAATCTAAAAGAAGTGATTTTATCGGTATGACCCACGGTTTACTTATATACATATTATACAAAATGAATAATTTTGGGAAGAAGCAAGGTTCCCGATTGGATATGGAATTCAGAATTCTACAATCCAAATTTTTTCTATCTAGAGCTTTTTCTATATCTGGAATCAAAATCTCATTTTTTACTCCATAATTATTGAGAAGAATATTCTTCGGTATATCAAAAGGTTTGTCTTCATGTGTGTTGTAATTGGAAAAAATCATTTTATTTGCTTCTAATGATGATTTATATCCATAGTCCCCCTTAGCCGTATATATATTATATATATACGATAAAAGATCATATTTATATATTTTCTTTTTTAAAGTATTTTTTTGTACTAATTCTCTTAAGAAGTCCTGATTCGTTTTTTTTTTTTTTTTTCTAAGGTGTTGATTGATTTTCTTTCTCTTTCTAAGGTGTTGATTGATTCTCTTTCTAAGGTGTCGCTTGATTTTCTTTCTCCATTTTTTTTTTGGTACTAATTTAGACCATCCAATCTCAGATAAATTATATTGATGATGACTCCTTAACCAATTTTTCCATTGATTCATTATAGAATCACCAGGGGTCTTATATCTTAATTCGGAATTGAATATTCCTTGTATTCCAACAAAATAATCCTTTATTTTCTTTTTAAGAAAAAGAGATGTTCCATGATATTGAAAATCGGATCTTAACTTATAGAAGTTAATAACCGGGGTTTGTGATAATCTGAAAAATACATATGCTTGTGACAAGAGAGTTACGTCACGAAATAGCTTTGAACTCGGATCAGTTACGGTTGAAAAAAGACGAAGCATTCTATTCTTTGTTTTACGAATTATTTCTCGATTTTCTTTATCCTCAATAATCCTTTTCATTGATTCAAGAAAAAACTTTACATTGATGCTAAGGGCATTAATAACATATTTAATAACATATAAAAAATGATCTATAAATAACCTTTCAATGAAAAGTTTTCTAAGACGACGTGATTTTCGTTTTAATCGCTCCTTTATTCTTTTTAATATTTTGAATATTTCCCAAATATTTGTTTGTAATTCTAATCTTTTACCATTCATATTTATACTTGGAATTCGAGATCTCTTTTTCTTATTTTTTTTCATTTTTTTCATTTTTTCTTTTCGATTTATCAATCTCTCCGTTATAGCATTTAATTCTATTTTTTTTATTTGTATCAATTTACTTCTCATCTGAATCAAAACGTGATCGGGAATGCGCCGTCTAGGCAATAGCCGAAGAGCTTTTTGATAGGTCAGAGGTTCTGAATCTTCTTCTTTTCTCTTTTTATATATATATATTTTTGTTTCTTTCTTTATAAAGAATGAAGTTGGATTTTTTTTTGAAAGTTCTTTTATTTTTTTTTTTATAAGTGGAATATTTTTGATGACCCATTTCATTCTTTCTTTTGAGACAGTTAGAAAGAATTTGATTCTTTCGTTTAATAAAACTAGAAACCGATTCCTTTTCAATTTTTTCATTTTTCTTAGTTGTTTCCAAATGGACCTAAACTGAGAAGGTTGCTTTCGGGGAGAACCAAAGGGCACTTCAGCTTCCTTTCCAAAAACTGTTAAAAAGCAATAACGCTCTTCTTGCACTTCTTTTTTCATTGCATCTTTATCTTTGTGCCAAGGCTTCAGACGAAAAGGAAATAGGATCTTTATTTGAAGACCGTCTGTTATCCAGTTTTCCGGAAATTCACCTTCTGCTTCTGGTATCGTTCCATCATGGGTACATATAATATACATTTCCTTATTCAAATCTTCAAAATCTTCCGACCATTCAGGAGGTTCAAATAAGAGCATACGAAGGACGTTTTTAGCTATTATCAATGAAGGGAATAGAATCCTTTTTCTAAAAAAAGATTGGATTAGTAATATCACACCTCTTATTGCTTGACCATAGTAAAGGGAATAGAGGTCCCAGGCTTCTGACCTTGCTAGAAGTGTTGCTTCATCGTCTTCTTCTATTTTAAACTCTTCTTTTTTTTTCCCTTCTTTTATCTTTTCTTTTGTAGAATCTGAAATTTCGAATTCTGCCTTTTTTTTTTTCCACATCCATTTATTAAAAATAAAAAAAAAGATTTTCGGTGGCTTGAGATTCGAATTGAAAATGAAATTGAAATAGGGGAATCTAGCTGTTCTGTCTATAAACAGTGGAGAGTGCGCCTGTAGTTGCAAGAACATTCTCCAGGTGACTGTTTTACGTCTTTGAGCACGCATGGATCCTCTGATTAGTTCTCGTCCAAAATCTGATCTTTTCCGATAACGTACCACATAATCTTCCTTTTTATCTTCCTCTTCCTCTTCTTTCTTCATTTTTTTTTTTTTCGTTTCTTTGTTATTTTGAGTCTTTTTCGTATTTTGAGTCTTTTTGGCATTATCAGTCTCTTTGGCATTATCAGTCTCTTTGATATTATCAGTCTCTTCGGCATTATCAGTCTCTGTATCCTTTAGATTCTCCTCAACATAAATCACTACGTATTTGCCCTCTCTCGTATGAATTTGAAAATGCTCTTCTTCCGGCGCTAGTTCCGACTCGTCTCTTAATCTGTATGACCATTTTGGGACTTTTTTACTGATTTCTTTTATTCCAACGGATCCTTTTCCATTTACAATTGTTTCATCCTTCGGATCAATTCTAACTGCATCGACTAAAACTTTCAAAATTCTCATCTGATCTTCCAATTTGAATGTTGATTTTTCATAAAATTGATTGATTAAGTTCAACAAAAAAAAACAAATTTCAGTTGGTAATGGTTTGATACTAAATAGATCTTCTTTTTGTTCAAATTTAGGATAATTAGGAGTGAGAAGTAGACCATGAATCTTATTTATCGAAATGTGATCTTTTACAGGAGTTTCTGGGAGTACAGGAGTTTCTGGGAGTGGGAGTACAGGAGTTTTTGGGAGTAAAAAACTTTCTTTGATTCGTCCGCGATATGGTCCTTTTAATAGTGGATCATATATTTCTGGTAAGTATATTTTTTGAATCCCATCATCTTGAATCTCATCATTACATAATCGAATCCTTTTTTCGAGTACATTCATAGCAATAAATCCCTTATCTAGAGCTTCGGCCCCTTTTAAGATTTTATTGCTTAGGTTGTTTTTTTTTTGTTCATTAGTCAAAATCCAATTATTATACAATTCATTGTGGGAAAGTTTTTCTGTTGTGAACCGGGATATCTTTTTTTTTATCATTTCCAAAAAGATTGACAAACTGGGTGGATATGTAAAAGATATTCTTTCTTTCCCATCACTTTGACATGTATGAAAAAAGTATTGTGACATTTCATTTCTTACAGCATCTTCAAACCAATCATTTTCTATATATCGCAACGGACGATTCCACCGTTTAGTA